TATTGCTAATGATCTTGATTCATATCAAGATCTGCAAGTGTAAAAAAATAGGAAATAAAAAAAGGCCTTTTTCCTTGAAAGATTGAGCATCTAATTGATTTGAAAATAATGAAAAGATTTGGATTATGGGATTGTAGTTCAATTGGTCAGAGCACCGCCCTGTCAAGGCGGAAGCTGCGGGTTCGAGCCCCGTCAGTCCCGATGGATCCAAATCCACTAAAAAATACAGCAATTCATTCTTTTTTTTCTGTGAAAGGGGATACAAATAGTATAATTTCATTCCCACCAAGAATTCTTTTTATTTTTTTAATTTCTTCTATTGTTTGTTTAGAACCAAAGGCAGGGCGGTTTGATGAAGTATCATCAAATGAGTGTACAAGGCGATCACTAGTTTAGTGAAAATAAAAGAATGAAAAATAAATAAAGTGAAAGTTGTTTTTGATTGTATCGGGAATTTATGTTGAAATTCGGTATAGTAGAGTAGAAAGGATCTTCCTGTGTTATACTATTCAATTCTTGACGATGAATCCATTTGTCAGATATTCTTATTCATGATATTGATCCGATTCGATTACATGGAGTTTAATTCATATTAATTCCATTGAATTTACCGACAAAAGATTTATCATCTCTATGGGATTAAATCCCGAGTCATAGCGAATTAAAGAAAAATTAAATAACAAAATTATGGAAGTAAATATTCTCGCATTTATTGCTACAGCATTGTTCATTCTAGTCCCTACTGCTTTTTTACTTATAATATATGTAAAAACAATAAGTCAAAGTGATTAATTAAAATTAAAAAAAAACTTGTGACTTTTCAGTTCTTATCAATGATTGAAGAGAAGAAAAAAAATAAAAAGGGTTCAAATTTCGCGTTTTAACTGAAATGATCAAACTCTATTCAGCAGTATTCTATGAGCTACTAGATAGCATGGTAAAAAAAATTTCTACCATACTATCTAGTATTTATATTGTGTTATATAAAGTTTGTTGTATGCAAGCTACAGGTTAGTTTAATATATATCACTTGACACTATTCTCTTCATATATATTGCTAGCGAGAAAGAAATTACATATATAATGTCCATAGTGTTATCTCCCAATTTTATTTCTTTGCGCCATCTATATTCTATTTTATATATGTTAATTCCAATGAATCTGAAATAAAACCAAAGACAGCTTTTACGCTTCCGATTCTATTTCCTAGATTTATTTTTTTTTTTTTTAATAGAAATTCCGATATCCCTTCAAAGAAAGATTCAAATCAATGAAGGAAAAAGGAGGTAGGTTTATAATAGAATAAAATAAAATCAACAAATCTTATTCTTAGCATTCCCACAAAGAAGTAATTGATTGAACTGTTGACATAGTTTCCTGGGGTTCCTGGGAACTTCTTCGGATTTCGAAATAAAACTATTTTCAAGTGAAAGTTAAATTAAAAATAAAGTATTTGTAGAACAGAACGATCTAAAAAAATTGATACAGTTTGATTCCTAAGTAGTCCTTCTAGAGTCCACTTCTTCCCCATACTACGAGTGAAAGGGAAAATGTAAAGACTACCATTAACGCAGCCCAAGCGAGACTTACTATATCCATTTGAGTTTTGTCCTCGACCTCTATGAAGGAATTATTCAATTATGGTTCACTAATAATAGTAGAATTTCTCTCGCATAGTCAAAAGGGGATTCTGATCCAACACCATTGATGAAATAATCCAATTAGAACAGTTGTTCTAATTATACGATTTATACTGTAATCGTAAAACATTAAGCATAAGCAAAAAAAGACGCAGAGACATCCTTTGAAGTAGCAGAAGTAACAAAGCAATGGTAATAACATCTCAGAATAAAAAGAACCATTCTTTATTTTGTCGCCTTTCATTAAGTAAAAAAAATATATATTATAGAATCAAGATCGATCATTATATATTGAATATCCCTTTTTTATTTCTTTTTTATTTGATATAAATATCCGATTTGACCTATGAAACAATCGAAGACATATTATGCTGTTCTTGACTCGCGCTTATTGAAAAGTCAAAATTCATTTTTATACTTTAATTTTGAACTTTAATCTTTATATAGAAATAAGTAAAAGTAACTAAACGTAAAATATTACTATATATATTTAGTAAGTAAAATCTAATTATCCATTCAACCGAATTATTCTTGATTGAATGCCAAAGTATTCAGAAACTTTCACGCGTATGTATACAAAGTATTTTCGACTCTTTCCGTAACGAAAAGTTGAATTATATTTAAACTCCAATCTAATTCAAGACTCAGTCAGTAGACACTACATTAGTCGTGAAGGTAGTATCATATAAAAAGTTAACAGTTTTTTTTGACAACTAAAATGTATCTTTAAAACCCTAATTGAAGGCATTTTATAGAACATAACCACCCAGATACTTAGAATCAAGCAAGTATCCATAGTCTTTTTTCTCCGCTTGCTCCGTATGGAAAAAACCCTAGCAAGTTATCAAAACAGAATAAAG